TCCCATTAGCCCCAAACCAAAATAAACAATAGAGGTGAAATGGAAAAAGAAAGAGGTTAAGTTCTAAACTCTTTTTTTTTTTAATGATCTAATTTTCTTTGAAGACAAAGGCGTGTGGTAAAGATGAATCCGAGTAGAAAGTTCTATTAATTAATAGTAGTGTTTTCGATGTCGATGGGACTCCGAAAATACAATAAATCAAAAAAAGGGAGGAAATCTTATTCATTCCTTCTCTAAGAAAGGTGCTATTGTGGGACGATCTTTATCTTTCTTTTATGCTCTTTCCTCAGATTATTATATTAGGACTAGGACACATATATCAAAAGTGCAGTGTGCAATTTTAATAAAATAGATTGTTCAAATTCAAATTAGTAAATTTACTAATTGAGGTTACCCAAAATCAGAAAATTAGAACCAAAACCCGAGATAATGACATTTGGAAACGTAGCTCATGGGGGGCATTAGATTCCCTTTATTTTGGGTCATATAAGAAAGAAATTCCATTTGTGTATGTGCTACCAAGAACCCTGTGGTACTCTCTTCTCTGTCCATATTCCATTATGAACAATAGAAAAAGAAGACCCAATATCAATATATCTTGGAATCCTGAATATAATGCTACCAACGATTGTACTAATTCAAATATATCTTTATACCATAAATCGGTACTCGTTGCAGTACCGAAAATTTGCATCTATTTGTTTGATGATGAGAAATACGAAAGAAAATAAAAAAAAAGAAACCCTTTTTCTTGGGAATGAAATTCTGCCCTGCCCCTTGGCCTATCTTTCACAGAAAAGAGAGAGTTTAATTGATGGATTTATTGGATTCGTCGGGACTGACGGGGCTCGAACCCGTAGCTTCCGCCTTGACAGGGCGGTGCTCTAACCAATTGAACTACAATCCCAGGGAAATTAAGGGATATAGCAGAAAATTTGACTCCTACGTATCAGGTATTTCGGAAGGATAAGAGGTTATACCTTCTCCTGGTAGATTGACGAATTGTTGGGCCGAGCTGGATTTGAACCAGCGTAGACATATTGCCAACGAATTTACAGTCCGTCCCCATTAACCGCTCGGGCATCGACCCAGGAAGAATCCTTTTTAGACTTATTGGGAATCCATGATCAACTTCCTTTTGTAGTACCCTACCCCCAGGGGAAGTCGAATCCCCGCCGCCTCCTTGAAAGAGAGATGTCCTGGACCGCTAGACGATGGGGGCGTGAGAGACATACTAATTGATTAGCCGCCATCATACTAGACTATGATCATAACATAATATCAACCTTTCAAATTGTCAATATAAATAGAATGGAATAGCATGATTCGATCCAAGCTCTATTTTCATTATTTCATAAAATTTTTTTGATTCGTTATTTATGAATTATTCATTATAATTGCCATGCATTATATTAAATATAATATTTTTAAATATAAATAGATATATATAGATTATATAGAACTAAATCTATAATTATATCTATAATTATCTTAATTTATATTAAATAATAATAAAATAGAAAATTTCTAGTACGAAAAATACGATTCCGCCCGGAATGGAATAATTTGTCGAAAAAGAGTGGGTTTAATTCCATTTCTTACACTTTCATTCATTGGTTCATTTATTGTATTGTTAAGATATGCCTAGCTCACACTAAGCTAGGAGATTAATAAACGATAAATATGAGAAGAGAGGTCAAGATAAGTTATTGAAAATTGTTTTTCTCGAATTATATAATTCTAATCGAATTAGTAAAATTCTAATTTAGTTCAGAGGACAAGTCGAATTTATGATTCTAGAAAAGAGCTTGAATCTAGATCAAATTGGTAGGTGTACATGTATCAATGAAGCGAATTTCGTTCTCATGGAAATAAAATTGAAATAAAGTCAATAAACGAAAAACAATTAAGGTGGGCCTTGAAACAAGTCATTGCATTTTTCTATACTTGCTAGGGAAATCTATTCTCTTATTCAAGAATAAGCCACTAACTAGCCACTATGAATCTACTGCATGTACTTAGTGTATATAATATATGTACAGAAATCTATTTTATCGACATAGCGGCTCCATTAAAGAATTGAATTCAATAGGCCCTTTTAACTCAGTGGTAGAGTAACGCCATGGTAAGGCGTAAGTCATCGGTTCAAATCCGATAAGGGGCTTTAGTCCTTTTTTTATAAAACTCCAGTCATAGTTTTCTTTTGAAGGGAGAATAAAGGTATTGTTAATATTTGTTTGTAATAAAAAAAGTAAGTAACTGGATTGTATAATAAATTATCATTCTAATGAGTTAGAGTATATTATAATGAATTATAGTTTCTAGTAGAAGTAGAGTAGTGAACATTTTTCAGTAAATTATAATTATCATGAATAATGATAAGTCGTCTCTTGAATCGCCACATATCTCTACTTTCCATTCTGCCAATCAAATCCATTGGAAAAATTAGAAATCAACAAAAAAAAGTAGGTGGACCTGACCCATTGAATCATGACTATAT